ATCTACTACAAAAGAGAGAATCCACTTCAGATAACCACGCCTCTGCTAGGCAGCGTGTGGAATGGCCGAGAGCGGACCTTTTTGGATATATAATCCAAGTCGAGAGTTGAGTTACGGGAACAGCCGTCTGATGGAAAACGACTTTCACGTTCGGTTCAGAGAGCACTTTTTTCGTTGAGAATTCTTCGTTCTCTTTCGTGTGAATTCCCTAGCGGCGAATTCAAAACTTGTGGGGCCCTATCTATTCCATCTCTCGAGCCCCGAAGAAAACCCCCCTCCTCTTCGGACTCCATATCTCTTTTGACTCTATATATGTGGGCACCTGATATCTATGAGGGTTCACCCACCCCGGTTACAGCATTCTTTTCTATTGCGCCTAAAATCTCGATTTCTGCTAATATTTTACGTGTTTTTATTTATGGTTCCTATGGAGCTACATTGCAACAAATCTTCTTTTTCTGCAGCATTGCTTCTATGATCTTAGGAGCACTGGCCGCCATGGCCCAAACGAAAGTCAAAAGACTTCTAGCTCATAGTTCAATTGGACATGTAGGTTATATTCGTACTGGTTTCTCATGTGGAACCATAGAAGGAATTCAATCACTACTAATTGGTCTCTTTATTTATGCATCAATGACGATAGATGCATTCGCTATAGTTTCAGCATTACGGCAAACCCGTGTAAAATATATAGCGGATTTGGGCGCTCTAGCCAAAACGAATCCTATTTCGGCTATTACCTTCTCTATTACTATGTTCTCATACGCAGGAATACCCCCGTTAGCCGGCTTTTGTAGTAAATTCTATTTGTTCTTCGCCGCTTTGGGTTGTGGGGCTTACTTCCTAGCCCCAGTGGGAGTAGTGACTAGCGTTATAGGTCGTTGGGCGGCCGGAAGGTTGCCACGAGTAAGTCAGTTTGGGGGACCGAAGGCAGTTCTCCGTGCACCGGACACGTAGCTTACCGAATCAGTTGCGACACGGATGGGAATGCATGCTACGAAAGATAGGGTCGAGTCTGATACATCAACCGTCTACTCAATATCCTTGTACGAGTCCACAATCACTACACGAGATGAACCTTGTTTTGGTGAATTGAAGTTGGCCTTAGGTGTAATAGGACTCCCAGTTACTGCGCACGATCGTATACTGAGGTGCTCCCCGCCGGTTGTTGGAACGACGCGAGCCGGGCCGGGCCTCAATTCAGAAAGATGAAGGGCCCATATAAATAGGAGGTTACAAATTCCCCATCTCATTGAGGGCGGAAAACGAATCGACATCTCGATGTGATACAGCCTTTTCTATTTTAGTTGGGAAAGAACGGCGAAGTCCATCCAAACCGTCCAATGAAGAATAAGAAGAGAGCAAAGCGCATGCGGAACGGACACAGAGAAAAAGAAGTGTGGAGGAAAAGCAGCCGAGCTCATTCCCTTCGCTTCCTGGGCCCAAAGCAGTGCAGTCTTTCCTGGCCAAATCAAGGATTTGGGGCTTCTTGCTACTCTACTTAAAAAATGTCTTTTTTTCATCTATATGAATAGAAAGATAGATCTATCCTATCCGATTTCTATTTTGATATCTAAAAAAGAATCGATTTCATTCAACCTTTGATTCAAAGAACTGCGCTTAGCCCCCCCGCTCATGAAACGGCTTTGCTGCAATGGATGGCAGAGGGTCCGTAGTACCCGAAGCACTGGAGTGATCCAGTAGCCGGGAAGGGGCCTAGAAGTGCCTACTACTACACCACACTACACTTGGCTCTACACATTTACAGAGCTAACCCCTGTCCAGTGCCTGGCAGAGCTAAGGTAGCTTGCTTCTACTCCTTATCCCTATGCCCAGGCTAACGGGGCCTTACTTTTTCAGGGGGGAGAGTGGAGCCTCGAGAAGCACTGTTGAGAGGAAGATCCTTGGCCCTTCTTCATTCTCTACAGGGTTCCAAACCTTTCTTCAACATAGGTGACAACGAGCAAGGCAGAGATGGAAGAGATCGAACACGGGAATAAGAATGACTCCGTGACCTTTTTTATCATTTTTTTAGAGGGGGATAGAGAAAGTGGACAAAACAGACTCGCATTTCCCAGTCGAAAAGATGGGTTCCTTTTTCGTCTCGCATTTTTCATCGAACAAATACGGGAAAAGAATCCTATTGAAAATGCTCCTAACCCAAGCCCTTCCTTCGTAGAGCCGTGTATTGTAAGTGATCCGAACCTGCCCGGAGCGAGCCTCCCATAGAGGCAAGTGAAGTTGGTGAGCCGTATGATGGGCAACTATCTCCTGCGGTTCGGAGAGGACTCAGCTGTTAGTTAGTACCCTCTTGGTTTCGGAGTGGACCCTTTCACTCTATTTTATTATATACGTTTAGCGAAAAGAATGTTTTTTGATACACCTAGGACATGGATTCTATATGAACCCATGGATCGTGACAAGTCGTTACTACTAGCAATGACTTCCTCTTTCATTACTTCATCCTTTCCATATCCTTCTCCCTTGTTCTCAGTTACTCATCAAATGGCACTCAGTTTATATCTTTAAGTTCGATCATTGACAAGGTTCAAAGAAAGGGTGGGCCATTGATAAAGAATCGATTCCAAACCACAATGCTAGCAGATGGTGGGATTGTAGCTGCATACTTATCCCAATGCACTCCCTCTACTTGTTTGTTAGTGGAGTTCTTTCATCCCTCTTCTTTTTTCCGGGCTGTCCCATTAGAAAGCCTGCCAGTCTCTTACAAGCCATCGGGGTAAAGTGCCTAAGCTAGTTCCGTTCCAGTCTACGGGTAAAAGAAATCCATCAGGCAAGTTATCGATCAAGAGTGTTTTTAGGAAGCAGACAAGGGAAATCCAGGTAGAGTTGCTTTTCTTCGTTCAGCCAGTTCCATCCCTTGAGAGAGAAATTCCTAATCTTTGCGAGCCATTTCCGGGCCTTCTCGCTAGGAGTTCTATTACATCTATTGGAATCAATCTTCAGTGTAAGGCAGTGTCAGTACTAAGTGCTTCGATAGCAGCAGGCCAGGAATTCTTTTACATTTAGTTTGAGGGGTAGTTCCAGGTGGCTTCCCTGTGGTGAGTACTAAAATAGGGATATGGATAGGGAGTCTCAGGGTTTCAATCAAGCTATTTTTAGCTCTTCTCCCTACGTTTGAAAGCTGGTTGGTTATAAGTAGGCTCCACGGGCAAATCTCTTTTCGAAAGTACAAGCGGGATAGTCAACAAGAGCAGCAAATTTATCTTACTAAGGAGCTCCCTAATCCAGCCCAGTAAAGACCCCTTACTTATAGGTATTCCCTATGATGATGCCCTATCCACCCCTACTGTTTATATCTTTCCTACGAATGCCTTACATATTTTCTATATTCCCTTTGTCTAGAAAGGGGAGTCTAACCTGGTAATATAACCAGTAGTACTTTTTCATGTCTTATCCTATTTGCAGTTATCGGTCATGCGAGCTCAATTGGGATATACCTAGTTCATTGGTAATCTCTAACTCTAAGTAATGTAATAAAGTCCTAATCTCCTTTTGGACTTGTGTAAACCGGGTTAATCTTTCTCTTTTTTTTTTCAATTCATTAGACCGAGCTAGTAGTAAGCACGTTATAAAGCCTGCTTGTGAGCCTTTGAGAAAGCAAGTTACGATTGTCTTTTCTGCCATCCCTTTTCCATACAGTTGTAGTTCCGTTCCATGTGGATTGCAGGCCATTTTCTTTTTAGCCAGTGAAAGCAAGAGATTCAATTGCTGCAGTCAAAAGAGAAGCCCCTGATTTATCGTGCTCCCACTGAGGTGGGTTACCAAGGATCCAAACGATTTAACGGTACAACCGATTAAGCGAATGAGGGATACTTTTTCAAGTTTTCATTTCCAAAGTCTAAGTCCGTGTAATCGAGTAAAGAAGCTAACCTTATCTTCCAGCCGAGCCAGGAAAGAAGACAATGGAAATTGGAGTCGCTTTTTCATCTTTTTCAATATAGCTGGGGGTCTTCTTTCTATTGGCATTGTCCCACAGTTGCTAGTTGCATTCTTGGTGGAAGGCTAAAGAGGCGGGTACCATTTTCATTCCAGGGTAATAGATAGTCTCAGTACCAGGTTTTGCCCTTCCTTTGAATACTAATTCTAATGCAATTCATGAGGAGGGTCAACTCAGGAAGGATAAGATCTTTCTAGGTCTAACTAGAGTTCTTTACCTTTGATTCCAGCCAGGAGGTAATATCATATTGATAGTACGCGTGCCCTTCTAGTTTGAGTGCCAGTTTCCAACCGGGTCAAGGGCGATGGATATAATACTCGAATTTTCGTATGGGACATTCCTCAATAGAGTTTTTATCCTAGCCTATCATACGGGTTTCTGCCTCTCAAGATTGCTTTTATTAAGGCTTTCGTTCCAGTCCCTCTGTCTTCCATTACGTTAGTAGGTCGATAGGCTCCAATAGAGAGGTTGCTTGCTAAGGAGTAAACCAAGCCAGTTCTTTTCAAGCCTTACAGCTGGTGAGAAAAATCAAACAGATCAGGAGCAGGAGGAAAGAGCAAATCAAATGAATGGGAAAGGTAAGATAACGGAAAAGATCTTCTCGGCCAAGCTAGCAAACCGGATTTTTTCTCTTTTCTTTAAGGTTATAGGTTACAGGCCAAATAGGTAAGAAAGAGGTTCTACCCCTAACTATAACTATAACTAAGCGGGAATAGTTTGAAAGCCATTTCTTTTCTTACCTGATCTTGTAGATGGCAGAATACGAGAATAGGCTTTTTAGGGGATAATACAAATACCTATAGTAGGAGTCTTCCCTTCCCCAACCTTTTTTGTAGTTGCCAGTGATTCTCTTGGAGTAGAGTGCCTTGGTGGAAAAAAGGTAATCCTTTCCTTTTTGCGAGTCTTTCAAGGAAGCTAAGTAGCCTATCGATCTAATTGGAGTGCCCTTTAAAAAGAGCATAAAATCTTCTCTAAGCAGAAGAAAGCTAGCACTCTTTTCCTTACGCTATTCTCATCTCATTGAACGAGTAGTTGCTAGTCTTCCTCCATCCCTTTTGAGTTCCTAATAGCCTTTGATTCTTTCTAGGCATATGCAGTTCTAGAAAAGAGGACATATAGTTTCTCAATACCAGTTACCGGCCCTCTCCTTTGAGAAAGCAAATTCTCACTCCAAGTAAGAGTCTTTCAAGCCATCAGTCGTAGAGGGGTAATCCCTTCCAGTTGCAGTGGGAGTTGGAGTTTCTGGAATTACATCCTGCATTTGAGAAAGTCTAGTTATGTTTTCTATTTTAAGGTGAGGATTCTTGAATAGTCCCATTCTCGTTCTCGCTTGTGGCAGACTTATTGGGAGTCTCTTTCCCTTTGTATTCCCTCATAAAGCGCTACTCTCGTATCAGATCAGCTCTCCGCTTCCTTACTACGGAGTTAACAATCTAACAATGAAATAACTTTACTAATGAGAGGGATCGATCTTAAGGAAGCCAGTATCTATACCTATTTTTAAAGTACTTCGCAGTATTCTACACTCTTTTGAGAACTATAAGAAAAAGGAAATCTAGTTAAAAAGCCAGTTTCTTTCTTTGCTGTCCGCCCAGCCGAGTTCGTTGAAGTGGCCATAACAGACAGTGTTTAATCCAATACAATCTTTCTATTATGAGTGCTCCCCCAGTTTTCTTGCAGAGCCCGTTGAAGGGGTTTTAGTTACTGTTAAAGACCCTCACATATGTTATGCCTTTGATTCTGCTTTTTCTTCGGGCTAGGTGGGTAAATATCAATATGAAAGAGTTCTAGTTAGCTCAAAAGCGTCTAGAGAAGGCTAGTTTTAAGGAGAAAGTATTTTCAATGAATAGGCAGGAAGCACTTTTTCAAATGAGAATGGGATAGCCGCTTCTCAGGCAAAAGCATGCGTCTTTTTAGTGACTTTGAAAGATGTGGGTCTAGGTGAGGTCCTTTCCAGACAGCTTTCGTTCCAGTACCAATTGGGATGTTTTCCCGGCAGGGGCTGGCTATATTTAAGATAAGAGATGAGATTTATTTTCTTTTACTTAAAGCTATCAATAAAGCGAAAGACATTTCCGGGTCTGACATTTTGCCCAGGCTCCTTTAGTTACTGTGGTTATGGCTGGTGCCAGTGCTATTGTTAGGAGAATAGGTGTATACTAGAGGGTTTTTGCAAGTGGATAGCCTAGGAGTGCTTCTTGTATTCCCCGTATCGTTCAAAGCTAGTAGTCAGAGTATGTATATTACCTCGTTTCAGTTCTTTGGATAGCTAAGTTTTGAGCTTGCCTTGTCTAAGTTAAGCCATTGCGAGGTCCCTGCCAGCCTTTACCTATGAACTAGTGCTTGAATGGGCATACCCCTAATATTCATATAAAAAAGGATACTCATTTCCTGAAAACTTCCTTCCCCTTCCCTCTCTTCTGGAGCTATTTTGAGTGCTTAAGGCCCGTTCCCAGCCATGCAGTGCGAAATCCATATAATTATAAAGCCTATCCTAGGAGTTCTTTTCCTTCTTTTAAGTGATAAAGGTGTTAAGGTTGATATGGAATAGACTTTAATAGGTTCTATCCATAGTCTCAAATGAGTTCCATCCATAAGGGATAGTCAGAAGTATGGTCTATAGTAAGATCTCTATACGGGGGTTACCCCACAGAATAAGTGTAAGAGTGCCCTTTCTCAAGCTTTCTCTTAGACTAAGGATTTTAGGCAAGCTTTCAAGCAAGCAGTTTTAACGTAATAGACTTGGAGTGAAAGCAGTTCTCCCATAGGGCCTATCTCATAAGACTTGTAATAGCGAGTGTATCGTGTACCAGCCTTCGTGCCAATAGATAGTGAGATTCAAAATAGTTCCATTTTTTTAGTCTTTTCTGTAATGAATATATCGCTTATTTCCTCCAGTCCTAAGACAAGCCTACCCATCTTTCTTTGCCCTACCAGGGAATCTGATTGTTAGCCCTTAAAATCGATAGCCCTCTTGTTTTGAATACCTGTCTGCCTGTGAGAGTACCCTGAAAAGAGTTTCGTTTCCCGAGTAGGTTTTGATACGATTGAATCGTTTTTTCCGGCAGGCCAGTTACAATTAGATCAGTTAAGAAAGTGTTTTTCGTTCTTTATGCAAGCAATCTAATCTAGCTAGGGGTATAGCTTTGGATAGCCGGTTCATATCTATTTAATAAGCGACAGAAAGAAGAAAGAGTCCCAGTATAAATAGGAGCAGTAGCTGGATCAGCAGTAGTACCTTTCCTCTCATCTCAAGAAGCCCTGTATAAAAATAGAAAGATAAAATGTATAAGAGTTGTGTTGTGGCTACCGTTTCCCTTTTCTATCAGTTCGGCGAGTTGCTTTCGATCGATACGAGCAAATAGGTTGCGGACCAGTGATAGTTGGAATCAGAAGGTCTTCCCTTTTTGTAATCCTTGAAGTAAGTTGAATATTGAATAGCTCAAGGGAACTGCTTTCGTTTTCGTAAGCGGTTTGAGACCTTCTGCAAGCCATTTCCATTCTAGTGGTAAGCCTATCAAAACAAAAAGAGTAAGATCCTC